ACTAAATGAAGTGAAGTTTACTGAAATAGTGTACTTGTACTATTACTATAAATACTATAAAGAAAAGACGAATGGGATGAATTGGATAAATATACAGAACCCTTCTATTATTATTATATATATAATTCTTTCCTGACATAATTGGAAGTTCCTATAATAAATTGATAGCTTTTGGAAAAGGAGGAAGGCGCTATTTCAATATTCTTTGATTTCAAAGGAACATTATCAATCATCTAAAAAATGGAATACAAAAAAAAAGAATAGAAAAAAGCCGACTATCGGAATCGAACCGATGACCATCGCATTACAAATGCGATGCTCTAACCTCTGAGCTAAGCGGGCCCACATCACAGAAATCTTATATGCATAGTAATTGACTAAACTACTGGAATTGGAATCTTAGTTATTAACTAGTCAATATTATATTGAAATTATATTGAATATTCTAGAGCATAAGGATTAATATAGCGATCTAGAATTTCGATTTATCACAATTCTAATACTAATATTATTAAATTATTATTAAATAGTGATTGTAAATATTGTTAATATTCTTTTATTTTCAATTATTTTCAATTTGAATTGAATGGTAAATATTATTTTGCATTTCTTTTTTTGGCATTGGAAATACTTTTTATTACAGTTCTATATTTGATTCTATATTATATATCTATATCTCTCTCATTCTATATTGAATTTATTTCAAATTCGAATTGTTTAATGGAATGGTTAGTTATAACTAATGAGACATTCCTCCGTTTTCAGGCGAAAGTTAAAAAACAAGAATCGATCGTTCAAGTATTCCAAATTGGATGGCAAAATGACAGGAAGCGAGACATATAGATCGGGTATATATCCATCTATATTGAATTGCGGATTCCGAAATGATAAAATCATTTTTGATTGGACAAAAAAAGGGTCTCCTATAGAAGATAGTTAAGAAAATCAAAGAGGAGAAAACACGTTTTCGAGATAGGAATCGGTATCTAATGAATTCAATGGTTCCAGTATAAATGAAAGAAAAAGAAAAAGGAATGACATCCCAACGAGATCCTAATCTCAAAACAAAAAGAAAGGGGGATATGGCGAAATTGGTAGACGCTACGGACTTAATTGAATTGAGCCTTGGTATGGAAACTTACTAAGTGATCACTTTCAAATTCAGAGAAACCCTGGAATTAACAAAAATGGGCAATCCTGAGCCAAATCCTGTTTTCTCAAAACAAACAAAGGTTCAGAAAAAAAAGGATAGGTGCAGAGACTCAATGGAAGCTATTCTAACAAATGGAGTTAAATGCGTTGGTAGAGGACTCTTTACATCGAAACTTCAGAAAGAAAAAGAATGAAGTGAAGGATAAACGTATATACATACGTATTGAATACTATATCAAATGATTAATGACGACCCGAATCCGTATTTTTTCTATAAAAAATAGAAGAATTGGTGTGAATCCATTCTACATTGAAGAAAGAATTTAATATTCATTGATCAAATCATTCACTCCATAGTCTGATAGATCTTTTGAAGAACTGATTAATCGGACGAGAATAAAGATAGAGTCCCGTTCTACATGTCAATACCGGCAACAATGAAATTTATAGTAAAAGGAAAATCCGTCGACTTTAAAAATCGTGAGGGTTCAAGTCCCTCTATCCCCAAAAAGACTATTTAACTCCCCAACTATTTATCCGACCCCCTTTCCTTAACGGTTCCAAATTCCTTATCTTTCTCATCCACTCTATTCTTTTAGAAATGGATTTTTTTTCTAAGAGTAAATGGTTTTCTCTTATCACAAGCCTTTTGATATCTATTATACACATAGAAATGAACATCTTTGAGCAAGGAATCCCTAGTTGAATGATTCCCGATCAATACAATATCATTACTCATACTGAAACTTACAAAATCATCTTTTTGAAGATCGAAGAAATTCCCCGGCTTTGAGAAAATTTGTTAATCGACTTACTTGACATAGACCCAGTTCTATGATAGAATCAAATAAAATAAGGATACCACCCAAAGGACTCGAAATCCTCATGTTAACGGTTCCAATTTCCAATCCAGATTGGTAGGATAGAGGACTGGAAATCCTCGTTCCAATCTAATCTGGGTTGGAAATCGCCGGGATAGCTCAGTTGGTAGAGCAGAGGACTGAAAATCCTCGTGTCACCAGTTCAAATCCGGTTCCTGGCACATGATTAATTTGTATGGGTCTCTCTTCCCTAGAATTAATTTCGAATTAATTGATATGAATCAACATACATATTCTTTTAGAGGCTAGATTAGAATAATAGCTTGATCCAGTTTGGCGAGATATACCCCATCTAGAACATAGATGGGTAGAGTTTCTTAGAGAAAGTATCTAAAAGAATTGGATTCTATCTCCTCTTTTTTTCTCCTCTCGTTCAAATCAAACGAATTTGTTTGAATACGTAATATATATTCGAAAGGTAAAATTAGTTAATTGTTGAAAGGCTCAAAAGTCAAATCCGAATCTAG